GCTAGTGTAGCTTAACGTAAAGCATAGCACTGAAGATGCTAAGATGGACCCTAAAAAGTCCCACGTGCACAAAGGCTTGGTCCTGACTTTACTATCAGCTTTAACACGACTTACACATGCAAGTCTCCGCAGCCCCGTGAGGATGCCCTCAATCCTCTGCCCGAGGACGAGGAGCAGGCATCAGGCACAATTTTTTAGCCCAAGACGCCTTGCCATGCCACACCCCCAAGGGAACTCAGCAGTGATAAACATTAAGCCATGAGCAAAAGCTCGACTTAGTTAGTGTTAACAAGGGCCGGTAAAACTCGTGCCAGCCACCGCGGTTATACGAGAGGCCCCAGTTGATGGATACGGCGTAAAGGGTGGTTAAGGAAAAGCAAAAATTAAAGCCAAAGAGTCTCTTGGCCGTCATACGCTCCTGAGAATTCGAAGCCCAATATACGAAAGTAGCCTTAAATATGGCCCACCTGACCCCACGAAAGCTGAGAAACAAACTGGGATTAGATACCCCACTATGCTCAGCCATAAACCTAGACGTTTCACTACGCGAACGTCCGCCAGGGTACTACAAGCGTCAGCTTAAAACCCAAAGGACTTGGCGGTGCCTTAGACCCCCCTAGAGGAGCCTGTTCTAGAACCGATAACCCCCGTTAAACCTCACCACTCCTAGTCAACCCCGCCTATATACCGCCGTCGTCAGCTTACCCTGTGAAGGTATAATAGTAAGCAAAATGGATACAACCCAAAACGTCAGGTCGAGGTGTAGCGCACGGAGTGGGAAGAAATGGGCTACATTTTCTATCACAGAATATTACGAACGACACCATGAAAACTTTAGTGCCCGAAGGAGGATTTAGTAGTAAAAAGGAAATAGAGTGTCCTTTTGAACCCGGCTCTGAGGCGCGTACACACCGCCCGTCACTCTCCCCTGTCAACAACAAAATAACGTATTTAACACCCCAACACCGACAAGGGGAGGCAAGTCGTAACATGGTAAGTGTACCGGAAGGTGCACTTGGATCAAACCCAGAGCGTGGCTGAGATAGTTAAGCATCTCCCTTACACCGAGAAGACATCCATGCAAGTTGGATCGCTCTGAGCCAAACAGCTAGCTTAATTACTAAAATAATCAAACAATAAAAATAACACAACATAACCTTAATCAATAAATTAAACCATTCTTCCGCCCTAGTATGAGAGACAGAAAAGGTTCCATAAAGCAATAGAAAAAGTACCGCAAGGGAAAGCTGAAAAAGTAATGAAAAAACCCATACAAGCAACAAAAAGCAGAGACCCAAACTCGTACCTTTTGCATCATGATTTAGCCAGTACACTCAGGCAAAGAGACCTTTAGTCTGAAACCCCGAAACCAAGTGAGCTACCCCGGGATAGCCAACATGGGCCAACCCGTCTCTGTGGCAAAAGAGTGGGAAGATCCCCGGGTAGAGGTGATAAATCTACCGGACTTGGTGATAGCTGGTTGTCTAAGAAATGGATAGAAGTTCAGCCTCGTTATGCCTCAAGTTAATTAAGCAACATCTAAGAAAGCACAAAGAGTAAAACACGAGAGTTAGTTAAAGGGGGTACAGCCCCTTTAACAAAGAATACAATCTTACCAGGAGGATAAAGATCACATTTTATAAAACACGTCGTCCCAGTGGGCCTAAAAGCAGCCACCTGAACAGAAAGCGTTAAAGCTCAAACGACATAGAGTTTATTATTTTGATAAAAAATTTGATTCCCCTATAAATATTAGGCTACTCCATGCCAACATGGAAGAAATTATGCTAAAATGAGTAACAAGGGGGCCCACCCCCTCCAAGACACAAGTGTAAGCCAGATCGGACCAACCACTGGCAATTAACGAACCCAACAAAAGAGGGCAACGTGGAAAACATTTTAATCAAGAAAACCCCACGATAGCAGTTAATCGTTATCCCCACACTGGTGTGTCACCAGGGAAAGACTAAAAGAAAGGAAAGGAACTCGGCAAACACAAGCCTCGCCTGTTTACCAAAAACATCGCCTTCTGCTAAATACAAAGTATAGAAGGTCCAGCCTGCCCAGTGACCAAAAGTTCAACGGCCGCGGTATTTTGACCGTGCAAAGGTAGCGCAATCACTTGTCTTTTAAATGAAGACCTGTATGAATGGCTAAACGAGGGCTTAACTGTCTCCCCTTTCAAGTCAGTGAAATTGATCTACCCGTGCAGAAGCGGGTATAATAATACAAGACGAGAAGACCCTTTGGAGCTTAAGGTACAAATCCAATCATGTTAAACAACTCAGTAAATAGCACAAACCTAGTGAGACATGGCATTTTACCTTCGGTTGGGGCGACCGCGGAGAAAAAATAATCCTCCATGTGGAATGAGCCAACAAAGCTTAAAACCAAGAAAGACATTTCTAAGTCACAGAAAATCTGACCAAATATGATCCGGCCCAATAAGGCCGATCAACGAACCAAGTTACCCTAGGGATAACAGCGCAATCCCCTCCCAGAGTCCATATCGACGAGGGGGTTTACGACCTCGATGTTGGATCAGGACATCCTAATGGTGCAGCCGCTATTAAGGGTTCGTTTGTTCAACGATTAAAGTCCTACGTGATCTGAGTTCAGACCGGAGCAATCCAGGTCAGTTTCTATCTGTAATGTTACTTTTCCTAGTACGAAAGGACCGGAAAAGGGGGGCCTACGCCCAAAGTGCGCCCCACCCCAAATTGATGAAATCAACTAAATCAAATAAAGGGAGAACAGCACACCAGCCTAGATAAGGCCACACTAAGATGGCAGAGCATGGTAATTGCAAAAGGCCTAAGCCCTTTCACCCAGAGGTTCAAATCCTCTTCTTAGTTCATGCTAAACACTATTCTCACCCACCTAATTAATCCCCTTGCCTACATTGTACCAGTACTCTTAGCCGTAGCTTTCCTGACATTGGTTGAACGAAAGGTATTAGGGTATATGCAGCTACGAAAAGGCCCAAATGTCGTTGGACCCTACGGACTCCTGCAACCCATTGCTGATGGGGTAAAACTATTTATTAAAGAACCGATTCGCCCGTCAACATCATCACCAATCCTATTTTTAGTAACCCCAATGCTAGCACTAACACTAGCCTTAACCCTGTGAGCACCAATACCCATACCACACCCCGTCACTGACCTTAACCTCGGGGTCCTATTTATTCTAGCCCTATCAAGCCTAGCAGTATACTCAATCCTGGGGTCAGGATGAGCGTCAAACTCAAAATATGCCTTAATTGGCGCACTGCGAGCCGTTGCCCAAACAATTTCATATGAGGTAAGCTTAGGGTTAATTTTACTAGCAATTATTGTCCTTTCCGGCGGCTATACACTTCAAACATTTAACACCACCCAAGAAGTCATCTGACTACTAATCCCAACCTGACCTCTAGCCGCAATATGATACATCTCAACTCTAGCAGAAACAAACCGCGCACCATTTGACCTTACCGAGGGTGAATCAGAACTAGTATCTGGCTTCAACGTAGAATATGCAGGAGGACCGTTTGCCCTATTCTTCTTGGCCGAATACGCTAATATCCTCCTAATAAACACCCTCTCTGCTATCTTATTCCTCGGAGCCTCATACACCCCAACAATACCAGAATTAACAACAATCAACTTAATAACCAAGGCCGCACTTCTATCCATAATATTTTTATGAGTTCGAGCCTCATACCCGCGATTTCGGTATGACCAACTAATACACCTAGTCTGAAAAAACTTTCTACCCCTAACCCTAGCTCTTGTATTATGGCACACTGCCCTCCCAATTGCATTCGCAGGACTCCCACCACAACTCTAACACAGGAACCGTGCCTGAACGCCCAAGGACCACTTTGATAGAGTGGCTTATGAGGGTTAAAGCCCCTCCAGTTCCTAGAAAGAAGGGAATCGAACCCATACTCAAGAGATCAAAACTCCAGGTGCTTCCTTTACACCACTTCCTACGACAAGGTCAGCTAATTAAGCTTTCGGGCCCATACCCCGAACATGACGGTTAAAATCCCTCCTTTGTCAATGAATCCCTACGTACTTTTAATTATTCTCTCCAGCCTAGGCCTAGGAACTACACTAACCTTCGCCAGCTCCCACTGACTGCTCGCTTGAATGGGGCTAGAAATTAATACAATAGCAATTTTACCCCTAATAGCACAACAACACCACCCACGAGCAGTTGAAGCAACAACTAAATATTTTCTAACACAAGCCACCGCAGCAGCTATAATCCTATTTGCGGCAACCACAAATGCATGAATTACTGGAGAATGAGACATCAACAGCCTGTCCCACCCCCTGGCCGCAACTATAACCATCACTGCTTTAGCACTAAAAGTGGGCCTAGCACCAATACATTTTTGAATACCAGAAGTCCTACAAGGACTTGACCTCACAACGGGACTAATCTTATCCACATGACAAAAACTAGCCCCATTTGCGCTAATTATTCAAATAGCCCCAAACACTGACCCCGCACTACTTACAACCCTTGGCCTGCTATCAACATTAGTGGGAGGATGGGGAGGGCTCAATCAAACCCAACTTCGTAAAATCTTAGCATATTCATCAATTGCACACATAGGATGAATAGTCATCATCCTGCACTACGCCCCTCAACTAACACTAATTACCCTAATACTATATATTTTTATGACCTCAACAGCATTTTTATCACTAAAAATATCATCAGCCACAAAAATCAGTTCTATAACAAGCATGTGGTCAAAAAGCCCCTTACTATCAGCAACCACCGCCCTAACCCTACTATCACTAGGAGGACTCCCCCCACTCACAGGATTCATACCAAAATGGCTTATTCTCCAAGAACTAACAAAACAAGACCTACCAATCACCGCAACAATCATAGCTTTAGCCGCCCTTTTAAGCCTATACTTCTATCTACGACTATGCTATGCAATAACTCTTACCATCTCTCCAAGCACAACTAATGCTTCAACCCCATGACGAACTAAAACCACACAACTAACACTTGCACTAGCACTATTCACAACAATAGCCCTAGGGCTTCTACCAATCACCCCCACCATAATAGCACTAACCACCTAGGGACTTAGGATAATACAAAACCAGGAGCCTTCAAAGCTCAAAATAGGAGTGAAAATCTTCTAGTCCCTGCCTAAGACTTGCAGGACTTTATCCCACATCTTCCGAATGCAAATCAGACACTTTAATTAAGCTAAAGCCTTACTAGATGAGAAGGCCTCGATCCTACAAACTCTTAGTTAACAGCTAAGCGCTCAAACCAGCGAGCATTCATCTACTCTCCCGCCATAGGCAAGCAAGGCGGGAAAGCCCCGGCAGACGTTAATCTGCGTCTTTAGATTTGCAATCTAATATGTTCTCCACCACGGGACTTGATAGGAAGAGGACTTAAACCTCTATCTTCGGGGCTACAACCCACCACCTGAATTCGGCCATCCTACCTGTGGCAATCACACGCTGATTCTTTTCTACTAACCACAAAGATATTGGCACCCTTTATTTAGTATTTGGTGCTTGAGCTGGAATAGTTGGCACTGCCCTTAGCCTTCTAATCCGCGCTGAACTAAACCAACCCGGATCACTTCTTGGTGATGATCAGATTTATAATGTTGTCGTCACTGCACATGCCTTTGTTATAATTTTCTTTATAGTAATGCCAATTCTCATTGGGGGTTTTGGCAACTGACTAGTGCCCCTAATGATTGGAGCCCCAGATATGGCATTCCCCCGTATAAACAACATAAGCTTTTGACTCCTACCACCATCTTTTCTCTTGCTTTTAGCCTCATCTGGCGTTGAAGCAGGAGCAGGGACTGGGTGAACTGTATACCCGCCCCTGGCTAGCAATCTAGCCCACGCCGGAGCATCAGTTGACCTGACCATTTTTTCACTCCATTTAGCCGGAGTATCCTCTATTTTGGGGGCAATTAATTTTATTACTACAACCATCAATATAAAACCCCCAGCCATCTCACAATACCAAACACCTCTATTTGTATGGGCCGTCCTAGTGACAGCCGTTCTTCTTCTTCTCTCATTGCCGGTCCTGGCAGCCGGCATCACAATGCTTTTAACAGACCGAAACTTAAACACAACCTTCTTTGACCCTGCAGGAGGTGGAGACCCAATTCTGTATCAACACCTATTCTGATTCTTTGGGCACCCAGAAGTATATATTTTAATTTTACCAGGCTTCGGAATTATCTCTCACGTAGTAGCCTACTATGCAGGTAAAAAAGAACCGTTTGGGTATATAGGAATGGTTTGAGCAATAATGGCCATCGGCCTTCTTGGGTTTATCGTGTGAGCTCACCATATATTTACAGTCGGGATAGATGTTGATACACGAGCATATTTTACATCAGCAACAATAATCATTGCAATCCCAACAGGTGTTAAAGTTTTTAGTTGACTAGCAACACTTCACGGGGGATCAATTAAGTGAGAAACACCAATATTATGAGCCCTCGGCTTCATTTTCTTATTTACAGTGGGAGGACTAACGGGGATCGTCCTATCAAACTCATCCCTCGACATCGTCCTACATGACACATACTACGTAGTTGCCCACTTCCACTATGTACTATCAATGGGCGCTGTTTTTGCAATTATAGCAGGATTCGTTCACTGGTTCCCACTATTTACCGGATTTACTCTTCACAGCACTTGAACAAAAATCCATTTTGTAGTAATATTTATTGGAGTCAACCTCACATTTTTCCCGCAACACTTTTTAGGCCTAGCAGGAATACCACGGCGGTACTCAGACTACCCAGATGCCTACACCTTATGAAACACAGTGTCTTCTATTGGATCCTTAATTTCACTGGTAGCAGTAATTATATTCTTGTTTATTTTATGAGAAGCCTTTGCAGCCAAGCGAGAGGTTTTATCAGTTGAACTAACCACAACAAACGTAGAATGGCTCCACGGATGTCCACCACCATACCACACATTTGAAGAGCCGGCATTCGTTCAAGTTCAATCAAATTAGCCGAGGAAGGGAGGAATTGAACCCCCATATGCTGGTTTCAAGCCAGCCACATAACCACTCTGCCACTTCCTTATAAGACATTAGTAAACTTGTAAATTACATCACTTTGTCAAGGTGAAATAGTAGGTTAAACTCCTGCATGTCTTAAGCCTACGGCTTAATGGCACATCCCACACAATTAGGATTCCAAGACGCGGCGTCACCCGTTATAGAAGAACTTCTCCACTTTCATGACCATGCTTTAATAATTGTATTTTTAATTAGCACCCTGGTGCTTTATATTATTGTTGCAATAGTCTCAACAAAATTAACTAATAAGTATATCTTGGACTCACAAGAAATTGAAATCGTATGAACCGTACTACCAGCTGTTATTCTCATCTTAATTGCCCTACCATCGCTACGAATCTTATACCTTATAGACGAAATTAACGACCCACACTTAACAATTAAAGCCATAGGACACCAATGATACTGAAGCTATGAGTATACTGACTACGAAAGCCTGGGTTTTGATTCCTATATAATCCCAACTCAAGACCTCACTCCAGGGCAATTCCGACTTTTAGAGACAGACCACCGAATAGTGGTCCCAATAGAGTCCCCCATTCGAGTTCTTGTCTCAGCCGAAGACGTCCTACACTCTTGGGCTGTCCCAGCCCTGGGGGTAAAAATAGATGCAGTCCCAGGACGCTTAAACCAAACCGCCTTCATCACCTCCCGACCGGGAGTATTCTATGGACAATGCTCCGAAATCTGCGGAGCAAATCACAGCTTTATACCAATCGTAGTAGAAGCAGTACCACTAGAACACTTCGAGAATTGATCCACACTTATGCTAGAAGACGCCTCACTAAGAAGCTAAATTCGGGCTACAGCGTTGGCCTTTTAAGCCAAAGACTGGTGACTCCCAACCACCCTTAGTGAAATGCCCCAATTAAATCCCGCCCCTTGATTTGCAATTTTAGTATTTTCATGAGTAATTTTTCTTACCATCATTCCAACTAAAGTAATAAACCACGTTTCACCAAATGAACCAATCCCCCTAAATGCTGAAGCACACAAAACTGAATCCTGAGACTGACCATGGCAATAAGCTTCTTTGACCAATTTGCAAGCCCATCATATCTGGGAATTCCTCTAATTGCTATTGCAATTGCACTGCCCTGAGTAATATACCCATCCCCATCATCACGATGAATTAACAATCGGCTCCTCACCCTACAAGGATGAGTAATTAACCGCTTTACTAATCAACTCTTACTACCACTCAACACCGGGGGTCACAAGTGAGCCCTATTATTTACCTCACTAATAGTTTTTCTAATCACTATCAACATACTTGGACTTCTACCATATACCTTCACCCCAACCACGCAACTGTCCCTTAATATAGGATTTGCTGTACCATTATGACTTGCAACAGTCATTATCGGAATGCGTAATCAACCAACAGTTGCCCTAGGACATCTACTCCCAGAAGGAACCCCAATTCCACTAATTCCCGTATTAATTATTATCGAAACAATCAGCCTGTTTATCCGCCCACTAGCCCTGGGGGTTCGACTAACAGCCAACCTGACTGCCGGCCATCTGTTAATTCAACTGATTGCCACAGCCGTATTTGTCCTACTTCCAATAATGCCGACCGTAGCAATTCTAACAGCCGCGGTTCTCTTCCTGTTAACTCTCCTAGAAGTTGCAGTTGCAATAATTCAAGCTTATGTATTTGTTCTCCTCCTCAGCCTGTATCTCCAAGAGAACGTTTAATGGCCCACCAAGCACATGCATATCATATGGTTGATCCAAGCCCATGACCCCTAACCGGCGCAATCGGAGCTCTTTTAATGACATCCGGCCTAGCAATCTGGTTCCACTTCCATTCAACCACACTAATGACCCTCGGAGTAGTACTTCTGCTCCTAACCATGTATCAATGATGACGAGATATTATCCGAGAGGGGACCTTCCAAGGTCACCACACCCCACCAGTGCAAAAAGGCCTGCGATACGGGATAATCCTCTTCATTACATCCGAAGTATTTTTCTTCCTCGGATTTTTCTGAGCCTTTTACCACTCAAGCTTAGCCCCCACCCCAGAGCTGGGAGGATGCTGACCCCCCACGGGCATTATTACACTAGACCCATTCGAAGTGCCCCTTCTTAACACAGCAGTACTACTAGCATCTGGAGTAACAGTTACATGAGCACACCACAGCCTCATAGAAGGTGAGCGCAAACAAGCCATTCAAGCTCTTGCACTCACAATTCTACTAGGGACTTACTTTACAATTCTCCAAGCCATAGAATATTACGAAGCACCATTTACAATTGCAGATGGGGTTTATGGCTCTACATTCTTCGTGGCCACCGGATTCCACGGGCTCCACGTCATCATTGGAACAACATTCCTGGCTGTCTGCCTCCTTCGTCAAATTCAATACCATTTTACATCCGAACACCACTTTGGCTTTGAAGCCGCTGCATGATACTGACACTTTGTTGACGTAGTTTGACTTTTCCTCTATGTATCAATCTACTGATGAGGTTCATAATCTTTCTAGTATTAAATGATAGTACAAGTGACTTCCAATCACCCAGTCTTGGTTAAACCCCAAGGAAAGATAATGAATTTAATTACCGCTATCTTAATTATTATAATCACCTTATCCTCCCTTTTAGCAATAGTATCTTTTTGACTGCCCCAAATAAACCCAGACGCAGAAAAATTATCACCATACGAGTGCGGATTTGACCCACTCGGATCCGCCCGGCTACCATTTTCTATTCGCTTCTTTCTGGTCGCCATCCTTTTTCTTTTATTTGACCTGGAAATTGCCCTTCTTCTCCCACTACCCTGAGGCGACCAACTTTACAGCCCAACCGGAACCTTTTTCTGGGCCACAGCAGTCCTTATCCTATTAACACTGGGACTAGTTTATGAATGAACACAAGGAGGCCTAGAATGAGCAGAATAGAGAGCTAGTCCAATGTAAGACCTCTGATTTCGGCTCAGAAAATTGTGGTTAAATCCCACAGCCCTCTTATGACACCCGTTCACTTCAGCTTCACCTCAGCATTTATCCTGGGACTCATGGGCCTCGCATTCCACCGAACCCACCTACTCTCCGCCCTACTATGCCTAGAAGGAATAATATTATCATTATTTATTGCATTAGCCCTCTGGGCCTTGCAATTTGAATCCACAGGTTTTTCAACAGCCCCAATGCTTCTCCTAGCATTCTCCGCCTGTGAGGCAAGCGCAGGCCTCGCTCTTCTGGTAGCAACAGCCCGAACCCATGGAACTGACCGCCTACAAAACCTTAATCTTCTACAATGCTAAAAGTATTAATCCCAACAATTATACTATTCCCAACAATCTGGCTATCACCCCCCAAGTGATTGTGAACAACAACAACAATGCATAGCCTGCTAATTGCCCTCACCAGCCTTATTTGACTAAAATGGACCACAGAAACCGGCTGAGCCACATCAAACACATACTTAGCAACAGATCCACTATCCACCCCCCTTCTTGTTTTAACATGTTGACTCCTCCCACTAATAATTTTAGCCAGCCAAAACCACATCAGCCCGGAACCAATTACTCGCCAGCGACTCTATATTACTTTATTGGCCTCCCTACAGACCTTTCTAATTATAGCATTTGGTGCTACTGAGATCATTCTATTTTATATTATATTTGAGGCCACGCTTATCCCAACATTGATTATTATTACCCGCTGAGGAAACCAAACCGAACGCCTAAATGCAGGAACCTATTTCCTTTTTTACACACTAGCAGGATCCCTTCCACTATTAGTGGCACTCCTCTTACTACAACAGTCAACAGGGACCCTATCAATACTAATTCTACAATATTCACAACCACTAGCCACACACACCTGAGGACACAAGATCTGGTGGGCCGGGTGTTTAATTGCATTTTTAGTAAAAATACCACTTTATGGGGTCCACCTTTGACTCCCAAAAGCACATGTAGAAGCCCCCGTCGCAGGATCCATAGTACTAGCCGCAGTACTTCTTAAACTAGGGGGATATGGTATAATACGAATAATAGTGATACTTGACCCACTTTCTAAAGAATTAGCTTACCCCTTTATTATCTTGGCCCTATGAGGAATCATTATGACCGGGTCTATCTGCCTGCGACAGACAGACCTGAAATCACTAATCGCCTATTCTTCTGTCAGTCACATGGGGCTGGTTGCAGGGGGAATCCTCATTCAAACCCCCTGGGGGTTTACTGGAGCAATTATTTTAATAATTGCCCATGGCCTCGTATCTTCAGCATTATTTTGTCTAGCAAATACAGCCTATGAACGAACACACAGCCGAACCATAATTTTAGCACGAGGGCTACAAATAATCTTTCCACTAGCAGCAGTTTGATGATTCATCGCTAACCTGGCCAATCTTGCCCTGCCACCACTGCCTAACCTCATGGGCGAACTAATAATTATCACAACACTATTTAACTGGTCCCCATGGACCCTCGCACTCACCGGAACAGGAACCCTAATCACGGCCGGATACTCCCTATATATATTCCTAATGTCCCAACGAGGTCCAACACCCAGTCACATTTTAGGCCTCCAACCATATCATACCCGAGAACACCTATTAATGACACTCCACCTTATTCCAGTTATCCTACTAGTTATTAAGCCAGAACTCATATGAGGCTGGTGCTATTAGTAAGTATAGTTTAAATAAAATATTAGATTGTGATTCTAAAGATGAAGGTTAAAATCCTCCTACTCACCGAGAAAGGCCAGAGGCAATAAGCACTGCTAATACTTACATCCCACGGTTAAACTCCGTGGCTTTCTCGTGCTTCTAAAGGATAACAGCTCATCCATTGGTCTTAGGAACCAAAAACTCTTGGTGCAAATCCAAGTGGAAGCTATGCATCCAACACCCCTAATCTTATCCTCCTCATTTATTCTGGTCATTACCATCCTAATTTATCCACTATTCACCTCACTTAACCCAAACCCATTAAACCCAAAATGAGCGACATCACACGTAAAAACCGCCGTAAGCTCCGCATTTTTTATCAGCCTCATTCCACTAGCCTTATTCCTAGACCAAGGCGCCGAAACCATCGTCACAAACTGGCACTGAATAAACACCTCATTATTTGACGTCAATATTAGTTTCAAATTTGACCACTACTCCCTTATCTTCATCCCAATCGCCCTATATGTAACCTGGTCTATTCTCGAATTTGCATCTTGATATATGCACTCCGACCCGCAAATAAATCGTTTTTTTAAATATCTACTAATATTTCTAGTAGCCATAGTTATTTTAGTAACAGCTAATAACATATTTCAACTTTTCATTGGGTGAGAGGGAGTTGGAATTATATCTTTCTTACTGATCGGCTGGTGATATGGCCGGGCAGACGCCAACACAGCGGCCCTACAGGCCGTAATCTACAACCGGGTGGGAGACATTGGACTAATCATAAGCATGGCCTGATTCGCAATAAACCTAAACTCCTGGGAAATCCAACAAATCTTTCTCTTATCCAAAGACTTTAACATGACCCTTCCATTAATGGGACTTATTCTGGCAGCAACTGGGAAATCCGCCCAATTTGGCCTCCATCCATGGCTTCCCTCCGCCATGGAGGGCCCCACACCAGTCTCTGCCCTACTTCACTCCAGCACCATAGTTGTAGCCGGAATCTTCTTATTAATTCGATTACATCCCATCATAGAAAACAATGAACCCGCTTTGACAATTTGTCTTTGCCTGGGGGCTTTGACCACCTTATTCACAGCCGCCTGCGCCCTAACTCAAAACGACATCAAAAAAATTGTAGCTTTTTCCACATCAAGTCAACTTGGGCTAATAATAGTAACAATTGGCCTCAACCAACCACAGCTGGCATTTCTCCATATTTGCACACATGCCTTTTTTAAAGCAATACTATTCTTATGTTCAGGGTCCATTATTCACAGCCTAAATGACGAGCAAGACATCCGAAAAATAGGGGGCCTACAAAACCTAATACCCTTCACCTCCACGTGTCTAACAATTGGCAGCCTGGCACTCACAGGAACCCCATTTTTAGCCGGATTCTTCTCAAAAGATGCCATCATCGAAGCCCTCAATACCTCCTACCTAAACGCCTGAGCCCTAACCCTTACACTCATTGCCACTTCTTTCACTGCTATTTACAGCTTTCGAGTCATCTTCTTCGTAACCATGGGAACACCACGATTTCCGCCTCTCTCACCAATTAATGAAAACGACCCATCGGTAATTAACCCTATCAAACGACTTGCCTGAGGAAGCATCATCGCAGGGCTCATCATTACATCAAATTTCCTACCCTCAAAAACACCCGTCATAACCATACCGACCACCCTCAAAATAACTGCCCTAATCGTCACAATTATTGGCCTACTAACAGCCATAGAACTCACTGCTTTAACCAACAAACAACTTAAAACCAAACCAATAACCCAACCACACCACTTCTCAAATATACTGGGCTTCTTCCCACCTATTATTCACCGCTTCCTGCCAAAACTAAATTTAACGTTCGGCCAGCTAGCTGCTGCCCAAATAGTGGACCAGACATGATTCGAAACTACAGGGCCCAAAGGGGCCTCTTTAGCCCAAATTAAAATAGCTAAAGCCGTAAGTGATGCCCAACGGGGGATAATTAAAACATACCTAACAATTTTCTTATTTTCCATAGCCCTAGCCATCCTTCTAGCTACAGTTTAAACCGCCCGAAGAGTGCCTCGACCCAAACCACGAGTCAACTCTAATACCACAAACAAAGTTAAAAGTAGTACCCACGCACAAATAACTAATATTTCACCACCAGACGAGTATATTTCAGCCACCCCACTAGTATCCCCACGCAATACAGAAAACTCTTTTAAACCATCAATAACCACTCAAGACCCCTCATATCACCCATCCCAAAACAAGCCCACCATTAACCCGACCCCAAGCAGATACACCAAAACATACCCGACCACAGAACGATCCCCCCAAGCCTCGGGAAATGGCTCAGCAGCCAAAGCCGCTGAATAAGCAAACACAACAAGCATGCCCCCCAAATAAATTAAAAAGAGAACTAATGACAAAAAAGACCCCCCATGGCTCACCAACACCCCACACCCAACTCCAGCCGCCATTACCAAACCCAAAGCAGCAAAATAGGGCGCAGGATTTGAAGCCACAGCAACAAGACCAACAATTAAAGCTATTAACAGTAAAGATACAAGATAAGTCATAATTCTCACTCGGATTTTAACCGAGACCAGCGACTTGAAGAACCGCCGTTGTTATTCAACTATAAGAACCATTAATGGCAAGCCTACGAAAAACACACCCCCTAATTAAAATCGCCAATGACGCACTAGTGGACCTTCCAGCCCCCTCAAACATCTCAGTTTGATGAAACTTTGGATCACTACTAGGACTATGCTTAATTACTCAAATCCTAACAGGACTATTCCTGGCAATACACTACACCTCAGATATCTCCACAGCATTCTCCTCAGTCGCCCACATCTGCCGTGACGTAAACTATGGATGACTGATCCGAAACATACACGCCAACGGAGCATCATTCTTCTTTATTTGCCTCTACCTTCACATTGCCCGAGGACTGTATTACGGATCATACCTTTACAAAGAAACCTGAAACATCGGAGTTGTTCTCTTTTTATTAGTAATAATAACTGCCTTTGTTGGCTACGTCCTCCCATGAGGACAAATATCATTTTGAGGTGCCACAGTCATTACAAACCTACTCTCAGCCGTCCCCTACATGGGAGATATTCTAGTACAGTGAATCTGAGGAGGTTTCTCCGTCGACAATGCAACACTCACACGATTCTTCGCCTTCCACTTCCTTCTACCATTCATCGTCGCAGCAGCAACCTTATTGCACCTCCTATTCCTGCACGAAACAGGATCAAATAACCCAATAGGACTAAACTCTGACGCGGACAAAATCTCCTTCCACCCATACTTCTCCTACAAAGACTTACTAGGATTCGTAATTATATTACTAGCTCTATCTTCTCTGGCACTATTTTCACCCAACTTACTGGGAGACCCAGAAAATTTCACCCCGGCAAACCCCCTAGTAACCCCTCCACACATCAAGCCAGAATGGTACTTTCTATTCGCATACGCCATCTTACGATCAATTCCAAACAAATTGGGGGGAGTCCTGGCACTCTTATTTTCCATTTTAGTACTGATAGTGGTCCCAATACTTCATACATCAAAACAACGAGGGCTCACATTCCGACCAATTACTCAATTTCTCTTTTGAACATTAGTCGCAGACATAATTATTCTAACATGAATTGGAGGCATACCAGTAGAACACCCATTTATCATTATCGGACAAATTGCATCAGTCCTCTATTTCGCCCTATTTCTCATCCTCATCCCAATGGCAGGATGACTAGAAAATAAAGCGCTCCAATGAGCTTGCCCTAGTAGCTTAGTATTTAAAGCATCGGTCTTGTAATCCGAAGATCGGAGGTTAAAATCCCCCCTAGAGCCACCAGAAAAAAGAGATTTTAACTCTCACCACTGGCTCCCAAAGCCAGAATTCTAAAATTAAACTATTTTCTGTATGGTATAGTACATATTATGCATAATATTACATTAATGCATTAGTACATCTATGTATTATCACCAAAAATTTATATTAACCATAAAGCAAGTACTATTATTTCAAAGATATAATGATATAAATTGAAAACTCAAAAAAATTTTCTTTAAAATTAAAATTATGGGAGCGTCCAAATAAAATTGTCCTCACATTTTTACTTTGTAAAATCAATTAAAATTTAATTAAAATTAATAATGTAGTAAGAGACCACCAACCAGTTTATATAAAGGTTAATTATTAATGATGGATCAGGGACAATAATTGTGGGGGTAACACTTAGTGAACTATTACTGGCATCTGGTTCCTATTTCAGGTCCATACATTTAAAATTCCACTATATATTATTTATACTGGCATTTGATTAATGGTGTAGTACATACGACTCGTTACCCACCAAGCCGGGCATTCTTTTAAATGCATAGGGTATTTTTTTATAGTTTACCTTTCACTTACATTTCAGAGTGTAAAATAGAAGCAGTAACTTAAGGTAGAACATAAATGGTTTAGTAATATAGGTTAATGATTGAAAGACATTACTTAAGAATTACATATGTTTTTATCAAGTGCATAACATATTCTTATCTAACACTCTTTTATCCTATATGCCCCCGGTTTTTGCGCGACAAACCCCCTTACCCCCTACGACCAGAAAATCCTGTTATTCCTGTCAAACCCCGAAACCAGGAAGGATAAACTAAACGTAGCAAAATCAACAAGTTATGGTGGCGATGATTTATGTGTTATATATTATATATAATACATATATATTTTTTTATGTTGCTAACACTTAACCTAAAAATTTAGGACTAAAAATTACAAAAATTGAACCAATACTGAATTTTTAGAGATTAAA